CAATTCCTGAATAAATTACTATGCAGATAAGATATATCTATACTATGATACATATATATTATATATAAGTACATGCAATAGACTCATACTCATAGTGGTTGCTAGTGGACTGAGAATTTGAATTTCACTAGTGAATGAATATAGGCTCAAAATAAATGGGTTTATTTATATTGCATAAATATCAATCAATGCAATGAATTGTTTCAAGGCCGGGCCTAATTACCCTTTTCGAGAACTTCTTGATCCCCTCTTTCCATATTTTATTTATCGTTTGTGTTTGTTAATTTCCTGGTTTAGTGGGATAGGCATATCACATCTTATCTTAACAATGAATGAAAGTGGGAGAAATTTAATGAAGTTCAATCCTTTTTCTGGCAGACAACTCACTCCTAGAAATATATACCTTCATATTTTTTCTATTAAATATATTATATATTTAATATTATCCTTATATTGACAATTTCAACAAACTGTTCATACTATGAGCATAGTATGATGGCGTTCGGGCAAGCATGCCCCCATCGTCTAGTGGTTCAGGACATCTCTCTTTCAAGGAGGCAGCGGGGATTCGACTTCCCCTGGGGGTAGGGTACTACGTCATGGATTATCAATAGATTGAGAATTGATTTGTCCGGGGTCGATGCCCGAGCGGTTAATGGGGACGGACTGTAAATTCGTTGGCAATATGCCTACGCTGGTTCAAATCCAGCTCGGCCCAAGGATTCGCTGAGCCAAGATCACATTATATAATCCTATAGCTAGCTATAGAAAGAATAAGAAAAAACTTTCAGATAGACTCCTCTTTTTTGTTCTCATAAATTCTGATCTTTTTAATAATCTAGATTCATATCACGATCTGTAAGTCTAAAGAAAAGAGCAAAGAACTTAAAAGACTCTTTTTGTTCATTGAACGATGGATTCTCAATCGTTTTGGCAATAACAAAAGGATTAAATTAATCCCTAACACCTTATTTTTATTTTTTGGGGATTGTAGTTCAACTGGTCAGAGCACCGCCCTGTCAAGGCGGAAGCTGCGGGTTCGAACCCCGTCAGTCCCGACATACCCTTTTCTATGAAAGGGGCGATGAAAGAGGGATAAGGAGCATAATTTAGAACTTAACCCTGTCCTTCTTTCCATTTCCCCTCGATTCTTTGTTTGTATTTGTAACCAATGAAAGCGGAAACGCAGTTAGATGATATTTCATTAGATGCTTGTACCCGGAAGGCTAGAGTTTTTTTCGAAAAAGAATGAAAAAAAGGGCATTTTTTATTTGATTAGAAAGATTCGGTATGGATAAAAGATCTTCTTATGTTATACTATTCAATTCTGGACGGTGAATCGATTTGCTAGCTCAGATATTGTTAGTCACGATATTGGGCCGAGTCAATATCATTATCATCGAGATGTAATTCATCCCATTGAATTTACAGGCGAAAGGTTTATCATCTCTATGGGATTAAATCCCGAGTTATTGTGAAGTAAAAAAAAACGAAAGATGAGATTATGGAAGTAAATATTCTTGCATTTATTGCTACTGCACTGTTCATTCTAGTCCCTACTGCTTTTTTACTTATCATATATGTAAAAACAGTCAGTCAAAATAATTAAGTTGAATGAAACTTGACTTCGGAGTTCTTAGCAAGGATTCCCTTTTTTCTTTTTCGTCTTAAATGAAATGAGCGGACTAGAATCCGCAGTATTCTATGAGATCGGATAGTATGGTAGAAAGAAAAGAGTCATATATTTCTTTCTACCATACTATTTTTTTTTAGTATTAGACAGTTAAAAAAGCGAACTCAATTTCGTAGTACCCTTAGAGTCCACTTCTTCCCCATACTACGAGTGAAAGGGAAAATGTAAAGACTACCATTAAAGCAGCCCAAGCTAGACTTACTATATCCATGTGACTTGTGTCCCCTATCTCTATGAATATGCAGGAATTATTCCATTATTGCTCACTAATAATAGTGGAATCAATGGTGCAGAGTCAAAAAAAAAGGGGGGGTGTTCTGCACCAACACTGTTGATGAACTAATTCCCTAAACCCATTTATTCTTAATATGATTTCTAGTAGAATCAGGAAACATTAAGCCCAAGCAAAATAACAACAGGTAGTGACGTCCTTCCAAGTATCGAGGGGATGTTACTAATAGAACATGTAAGATAATAAAATATCCAGTGTTTCTTTTTTCGACCTTACTAAATATTACTAAATAAAAGGCATAAAAATAGGGAATCAAGACGGATCGCTATCCATCACAATCACAGACCTCCATTCCCCATTTGATCTAATCCTTACCCTCTCCCGATTCTGTCTTTTAAACAATCGTAAACTAGTCTAGTCTTGACTAGGACTAAGGTTACTGAATAGAAAAGAAAAAAAGTGCCAATCGAATTCAAGGCCTAGTTAGTAGACACTCCAGTGGAAGGGCTATCAAGACTTACTGATCACTCTAATCTTTTCTTTTGGTGAATCCTTGGCGCAAGTATTTACAGCCC